TTTTGCAGGAAAGTGATAATGTGCAACTTCGAGTTGTCAATTATATCCTTTCTAGAAGGGGCAACCCTATTAGAGGAATTTCGGATACAAGTATTCAATTAGTTCGGACTTGTTTAGTGTTGAATTGGGAACAAGATAACAAAAGCTCTTATAACGAGGAAGCCCGTGCTTCTTTTGTTGAATTAAGAACAAACGATTTGATTCGGCATTTCTTAAGAATCGATTTGCCAAAATCTCCTATTTCGTATATCGGAAAAAGAAAGGATTCCTCAGTTTCAGGATTGCTCTCGGATAATGGAGCAGATTGCACCCATAGCAATCCATTTTCTTCCATTTATTCCAAGGCAAGGATTCAACAATTCCTTAACCCACCAAACCAAGGAACTATTCATACGTTGTTGAATAGAAATAAGCAATTCAAATCATTGATAATTTTGTTATCATCCAAGTGTTCTCGAATGGGCCCATTCAAACGTGTAAACTATCACAATGTAATAAAAGAATCCATTCAAAAGGATTTACTAATTGAAATTCGGGAGTCATTGGGACCTTTAGGCTCATCTCCTTCAATTGATCATTTTTATTTATTTTACCATTTAAAAACTCATAATCAGATCTTGTTAACAAACTATTTGCAACTTGACAATTTAAAACAGACTTTTCAAGCAATTAAATATTATTCAATGGATGAAAGCGGTCGAATTTATACTACTGATCCAGGCAGTAACATTATTTTTAACCCATTCCGTTTGAGTTGGTATTTTATCCGTCACAGTTGTTGCGAAGAGACCTCTCCAATAATAAGTCTTGGACAGTTTATTTGTCAAAATTTGTGTATAGACAAAAACAGACCGCACCAAAAATCTGGTCAAGTTCTATTAGTTCAAGGTGATTCTGTAGTAATACGATCAGCTAAACCTTATTTGGCCACCCCAGGAGCAACTGTTCATGGTCATTATGGGGAAATTTTTTACGAAGGAGACACATTAGTTACATTTATATATGAAAAATCGAGATCGGGTGATATAACGCAGGGTCTTCCAAAAGTGGAACAGGTGTTAGAAGTGCGCTCGATTGATTCAATATCGATAAATCTCGAAAAGAGGATTGAAGGTTGGAACGAATGTATAACAAGAGTTCTTGGAATTCCTTGGGGATTCTTGGTTGGTGCTGAGCTAACTATAGTGCAAAGTCGTATCTCTTTAGTTAATAAGATCCAAAAGGTTTATCGATCCCAGGGGGTGCAGATTCATAATAGGCATGTAGAGATTATTGTACGTCAAATAACATCAAAAGTTTTGGTTTCAGAAGACGGAATGTCTAACGTTTTTTCACCCGGAGAACTTATTGGATTGTTGCGAGCCGAACGAATGGGACGCGCTTTGGAAGAAACGATTTGTTACCGAGCAATCTTGTTGGGAATAACAAGAGCATCTCTCAATACTCAAAGCTTCATATCGGAAGCGAGTTTTCAAGAAACTGCTCGAGTTTTAGCAAAAGCAGCTCTACGGGGGCGTATCGATTGGTTGAAAGGTTTGAAAGAGAACGTTGTTTTGGGGGGGGTGATACCTGGCGGGACCGGATTCAAAGGATTCGTGCACCCTTCAAAACAATACAACAAGATTCCTTTTGAAACAAAAAAAAAGAATCGATTTAATGGAGAAATGAGAAATATCTTGTTTTACCACAGAAAATTCTTTGAGGGGGGATAATCAAAGAATTTCCACGATACACCAGAACAATCATTTATCAAATTTCATGATTGCTAAGAAGGGATTCATTCCTTTCACTACTTTCTTTGATTTGGTGCATTCATTTGATTTAATAATAAAAAGAGAAATGTCTAGAAACGAATAGAATAGCTTGGGTCATGGCTCTACGTCCAATATAGGGTAGATCAGAAGGTTCCATGGGAACAATCTTTTATTTCAGTTCAGGGTTCCCCGTCTCTTAAAAAAAAAGGGGGGGGGGGGGGGGAGGGAGAAATGACAAGAAGATATTGGAACATCAATTTAGAACAGATGATGGGGGCGGGGGTTCATTTTGGTCATGGTACTAGGAAGTGGAATCCTAAAATGGGACCTTATATCTCTGCAAAGCGTAAGGGTATTCATATTACAAATCTAACTCGAACTGCTCGTTTTTTATCAGAAGCTTGTGATTTGGTTTTTGAGGCAGCAAGTAGAGGAAAACAATTCTTAATTGTCGGTACCAAAAATAAAGCAGCTGATTCAGTAGCATGGGCTGCAATACGGGCTCGGTGTCATTATGTTAATAAAAAATGGCTCGGCGGTATGTTAACGAATTGGTCTACTACAGAAACGAGACTTCATAAGTTCAGGGACTTGAGAATGGAACAAAAAACAGGGAGACTTAGCCGTCTTCCAAAAAGAGATGCAGCCGTGTTCAAAAGACAATTATCTCGTTTGCAAACATATCTGGGTGGGATTAAATATATGACAGGTTTACCCGATATTGTAATCATCGTCGATCAGCACGAAGAATATACAGCTCTACGAGAATGTATCGCTTTGGGAATTCCAACAATTTGTTTAATTGATACAAACTGTGACCCCAATCTAGCAGATATCTCAATTCCAGCGAATGATGATGCTATATCTTCAATTCGATTAATTCTTAACAAATTAGTAGTCGCAATTTGTGAAGGGCATTTTAGCTATATAAGAAATCCTTGATTAATAATACTAATAATACGATAAATAACTTACTTCGCAAATCCCATATATTTTTGAGTCGATTACTATTTCTGAATAAAAAAAATAAAAATAAATAAGCATAGCCGGGATATTATGTGATTAGTTAGTATTCAAAATAGTAATCTTAGATTAGTAATCTTAGTTGGTATTCAAAATATCTGATTCAAGTAGGTAAAGAGATGGTTGAATCAAAAGTGACTTTTTTTTAGAGGGTAATATGAATATTCTAGTAAACACACTAACACTAAAAGGCTTGTACGATGTATCTGGTGTGGAAGTAGGCCAACATTTCTATTGGCAAATAGGTAGTTTCCAAGTTCATGGCCAAGTACTTATGACTTCTTGGGTTGTAATTGCTATCTTATTAGGTTCGGCCACTATAGCTGTTCGCAACCCACAAACCATTCCGAGTTGGAGTCAAAATTTCTTCGAATATGTTCTTGAATTTATTCGAGATGTCAGTAAAACTCAAATTGGAGAAGAGTATGGTCCGTGGGTTCCTTTTATTGGAACTATGTTTCTATTTATTTTTGTTTCTAATTGGTCAGGAGCTCTTTTCCCTTGGAAAGTCATACAATTACCTCATGGAGAATTAGCTGCACCCACGAATGATATAAATACTACTGTTGCTTTGGCTTTACTCACGTCAGTGGCATATTTCTATGCGGGTCTTACAAAAAAAGGATTGGGGTATTTCGGGAAGTATATTCAACCAACTCCAATCCTTTTACCGATTAACATCTTAGAAGATTTTACAAAACCTTTATCGCTTAGTTTTCGACTTTTTGGGAATATCTTAGCTGATGAATTAGTCGTTGTTGTTCTTGTTTCTTTAGTCCCTTCAGTGGTTCCTATACCTGTTATGTTCCTTGGATTATTTACAAGTGGTATTCAAGCTCTTATTTTTGCAACCCTAGCTGCGGCTTATATAGGTGAATCCATGGAGGGCCATCATTGAAATAGTCTTTTTGTTTTTTTTTTCAAAATAATAAATAACAATAGACGTTTGGCTCACGACAATTTACTTAAGGAATATACAACTACATCATATACGATAGAAAGGGATAGCAAAACCAAAAAAAGAAAGTACGATAGTAGATATTAGGATATTAGAGCGTTGCAAAAAAAGGGAAAGAGGCAAAAAAGATCTTTTTCCTAAAGTTATCTTCCGTCCACTTACTAGCATACCCCCCTCAACGAATATTCTATTTCTACCCCATTTATTAGTTCTTAGCCTATTATTTATTCTATTATTTCAACCAAACCAATTGAAATAATAGAATAAATAATAGAATGCTTGGAGTGTATGTGTAGGACATGTGAAAAAGGAGAAAAGAGTGAAGAATTCCCGTTTTAGTTGATTTTATTCACGGATTGGACAAACAAAAATTTCAAAAATTAAAAAAATAATAGGAAGTAGTTATATAGAATTTGAATAGCTAAAAAAAGTCAACTTTTGTAGATATTTCGAGAATTGATTCTCAAATCCTATCCTATTGAATCGAAGATAAACAGTTGGTTTACGCTATGGAAGAAAGACATGTATATGTGATATTAGATATTGCTGGGTATATATGAATTAAAGATAGATTCCTTTGACCTACTCCTCTCATTTTCAGCAATAGAAGTCCTTTATTTTCCGTTTCCTTCTTACTGTGAATTCAATGAAAAAACCGATGAAATTACAAAAAAGATGTAAGAATTCAAATACCAGTTCGGAACCAAGAAATCGAAGTAGTTCTGATGATTCACTAATACTATTATTTCAACTAGAAGTTCTTAGTTACTTCTACTGAATGAATCCTACGACGTAATAATTAAGTCATAATTCGTTGGATGGTTGTATCATTAACTATTTCTTTTTTTGGTACGAGGAACTTATCATGAATCCACTAATTTCTGCCGCTTCTGTTATTGCTGCTGGGTTGGCTGTAGGACTTGCTTCTATTGGACCGGGGGTTGGTCAAGGGACTGCCGCGGGTCAAGCTGTAGAGGGTATCGCGAGACAGCCTGAGGCGGAGGGCAAAATACGAGGTACTCTATTGCTTAGTCTAGCTTTTATGGAAGCTTTAACAATTTATGGACTGGTTGTAGCATTAGCCCTTTTGTTTGCGAATCCTTTTGTTTAATATTAGAAATAGAAAATATATACTTATTGCCTTGGACTTGTCGTTTGATTTTTCAAATTATATCAAGATTTCATTCCTAGAATTACGTAGTCGTTGACAAAATCAAATAACCTGCGGGAAGGTCGGATTTGCGGATGAGGAATTAGTATCCCGC